CTCCGGTGTATAGAGAAGACCTCACCGTTTAAGAAGTAACCATAGAAACGATGGAACCCACTATATCCATTTATATTTATTACTTTGTTTATTTACTATGTGTTTTTAATACCTAGTATCAATACAATTTTTTTTTTATAGGTGAAATGCCTAGAAAAAAAAGAAAAAATCGTGGTCGGGAAGGTTATAATAGCAAAAGCCATTGGAATTTTTATTTTATACATTGGAAGAATCCGTTTTGTTATTAATAGACTAGGACACGGGAAGAGAATAACTGAAAGAAAGGAAATCGATTAGTTATTCATCAAAGTTTCATTTATTCAATGACCAGAATTAAACGAGGGTGTATAGCTCGAAGACGTAGAACAAAAATTCGTTTATTTGCAGCAACCTTTCGAGGGGCTCATTCAAGACTTACTCGTACTATTACTCAACAGAAAATAAGAGCCTTGGTTTCGGCTCATCGGGATAGAGGTAGACAAAAGAGAGATTTTCGTCGTTTGTGGATCACTCGGATAAATGCAGTAATTCGCGATAATAAGGTATACCATAGTTATAGTAAATTCATACACAATCTGTACAAGAGACAGTTGCTTCTTAATCGTAAAATACTTGCACAAATAGCTATATTAAATAAGAGTTGTCTTTATATGATTTCCAATGAGATCATAAAATAAAGAGATTGGAAGGAAGCCGTTGGAATAGTTTAAATGGAGTTCCCTGGAGAATGAACTCTGGGAAGGTAGAGTAGAAATTAGTATGATAAAATATGATAAAGTCATCAAAATGAAGAAACACGTTCAATAAAAAATATTTATTCTTCTTCTCCAATTTTTTTTTGTCTTACGACACGACTCTCGATTTTCTGATTTTTCGAACAAAAAAAACGTCAATCCGCATTTGAGTTTGGATTAGAATTTTATTTTGATTCAATTGAAGAGTCAGCCTATTTTTTTCTGGTTCTAAGACCAGCAGTTCTAGCGGTTGACTCGCTTCTTTCAAATTGTTTCTCATTATTAAGAAAAGGTAACGGAGATAAAATACGAGCTTGTTTTATAGCAACAGTAATTAATCGTTGTTGTTTTAAGGTCAACCTATTTACCCGTCTAGATAATATTTTTCCTTGTTCGCTAATAAATCGACTAATTAAACTCATGTTTCTATAATCAATTCGATCCCCCGATTGGATCGGAGGCAAACGCCTACGAAAAGATCGCTTGGATTTAAGAAGGATTCGCTTGGATTTATCCATGGTTTGTTTATTCCTTATCCTGAAAATCCCAATCCTATTTCTTAATTCTACATCATGTTTGATCCGATCGAAATAGGGTTGGGTTTGTTTATATTTAAATAAATATATGTTATATATATTGTTATATATAATATGTAATTTTTCATCTTCCTTGGAAGACTGACACACGAGCGGTCGGTTCGATCTATTTCTTTATCTCCCCATGAATCGTATGTTTGTAACAACAGGGACAGAATTTTCTCAATTCCAATCGACCAGGCGTATTGTGTCGATTCTTTTGAGTAATATATCTGGAAATGCCCGTTGATTCCTTATTAACACGATTTCGAAGACAACTGGTACATTCCAAAATAACTGTTACTCGGACATCTTTACCCTTGGCCATGAACCTCCTTTGGTTTTTGATTCACTCAATTCTTTAATTTTCCGATCCGAAGCAAGGAAGAATAAAGGAAAAAAAGAAGCAGGTAACTCGAAATCAAATTATAAAAGAAAGATTTCGTTGCAATCAATATAGTAATAAAATTAATATAGTAATAATAAGTAATATAATGATTTCTAACTATATTTATAATTATAATTAAGAATTGCCGGACAGTATTTTCAGTTAAGTATCTTGTATGATATTGTTGCCCCAACCATCACATTTTCATTTCCACTCTATTATTAATATTAATTTGAGCCTGGGCCCGAGTTCATAGTTTCACTGAGGGCGAAACCACTTTTTCTTTGTTTTTTTTTTTAGAATAACTTATTCTAAAAAAAAAACAAAGAAAAAGAAGGGAAGGATAGGGATTAGTTACAGAGATTTGATTGTATCTCTAATCTTCTTCCCCCTTCTCATATCAATAACTAAAATGAAAAAAAGGGGAATATCAACGCATCCGGAAAAAAACGATTGATCTCTATCAATAAACCTGCCAAAGAACCGAACCATAAAGCACTTACTACCGGTGCCACGGAGAGATATGTTTTTAGATCTCGCATTTAAAAAACTCCTCTTTCTTTATTCGTTATTGTAATTTTATTGTAATTTGTAATACATAATGGTAATACATATAAGGCCAGATGTGTATATGTAGTTAATGACTGACCGCCTGTATTTGTACGCGGAGTCCATAATTAAAATTGAAATGTACAAAATAGATATTTCTAAAAAAAAATATACGTCCATTTCTGCCTGAAATTCCTAAAAAATATTAATTTTTTATGGTAGGTTTCATATTTATTTCATACTTTATATAATAT